ATGTGAAGAAATGATCAAAAGGGCTGTATTTGCCAGAGAATTGGGAGTTCCTATCGTAATGCATGACTACTTAACAGGTGGATTCACTGCAAATACTAGCTTGGCCCATTATTGCCGAGATAATGGTCTACTTCTTCACATCCACCGTGCAATGCACGCCGTTATTGATAGACAGAAAAATCATGGTATGCACTTCCGTGTACTAGCTAAAGCGTTACGTCTGTCTGGTGGAGATCATATTCATGCCGGTACCGTAGTAGGTAAGCTTGAAGGGGAAAGAGAAATCACCTTAGGCTTTGTGGATTTACTACGTGATGATTTTACTGAAAAAGACAGAAGTCGCGGTATTTATTTCACTCAATCGTGGGTTTCTACACCAGGTGTTTTGCCCGTTGCTTCGGGAGGTATTCACGTTTGGCATATGCCCGCTCTAACCGAGATCTTTGGAGATGATTCCGTACTACAGTTTGGTGGAGGAACCCTAGGACACCCTTGGGGTAATGCGCCAGGTGCTGTAGCGAATCGAGTAGCCCTAGAAGCATGTGTACAAGCTCGTAATGAAGGACGTGATCTTGCTCGCGAGGGTAATACTATTATTCGCGAGGCTGCCAAATGGAGTCCTGAGCTAGCTGCTGCTTGTGAAGTATGGAAGGAAATTAAATTTGAATTCCAAGCAATGGATACAATCTAAACTAAGTAATCACCGTTCGTCTCCTTAATTTAATTGTAAATAAAAAAACTCGGCCCAATCTTTTATTAAAAGGATTGAGCCGAATAAAACTATTCCATTTATATGTTTATTATATCGCTCTCTATTTATAGAGACGCATTTAGATATATAAGCAAGATCTTAAAAAAAATTAATAATAAACAACCCAAACTTTTTATTATTGTGTTGGATCCCCAATTAATCCTACGGATCCCTAGTATTAGCAGAATTGGCATATTCTTATATATATTTCGTCGATTCGGACCATGACGGTAGATATCACGTCAAGTATAAGAACTCCTTCTATCCATCTTGTATATTGTCCTTTTCGTTCCATATTGGAATAGAATTATTCATTTCGTATATTAGATTTCTATGAAAAAATTTTAGTCATTTCAAAAAACTAAAGGAGACACTACACTCTATTTATAGTTCCTTATTTTTTTCTTTTGATGATGATGTAAATTTGACACAGCGCGGGAAACTCTGACCTTTTATAAAGCTCTATCATATTCAATGAATGGACTGAGACCATGGATTTTTACAAAATGGAAAACAATATAATACTCACTCATTATTTAGTTAATAATCCGAATGATTTAATTTATATCCTTTATTATGATTCTGATAGAAATGAAATTTATTTTCATCAAATGACTATTCATCTATTTTAGTTTCATGCGAATAGGGGGCAAGAAAGCTCTATGAAAAAATGGCGGTTCAATTCAATGTTGTCTAAAAAAGAGTTAAAACACGGGTGTGGATTAAGTAAATCAACGGACAGTCTGAGTCCTATTGAAAATACCAGGAAAAGAGAAGATTCGAGTGTAAATGATAGAAAGAAAAAGAGTCAGAGTTGGAGAAATAGTTACCCGTTTAGTTACAGTAATGTTGATCAGTTATTTCGGGTCACGGACATTCGAAATTTGAACTCTGATGATACTTTTTTAGTTATAGATAGTAAGGGGGACAGTTATTCCATATATTTTGATATTGAAAATAACATTTTTGAGATTGACAATGACCATGCTTTTTATACTTTTTGGGATTCAGATTTTCTGAACTCAAGATCTAAGAGTGACGATACCTATAATAATCATTACACGTATGATACTAAATATAATTGGAATAATCACATTAATAATTCCATTGACAATTATCTTTATTCTCAAATCCGTGTTGGGAGTTCCATTCTAAGCGGTAGTGATAATTACATTGATAATTCCATTTTGAGTTACATTTTAAATGAAGGTAGAAATCTAAGAACTATCACAAATGATAGGAATTTAACTAAAAGAGAAAATCTTGATGTAACTCAAAAAAAGAGGGATTTGTGGGTTCAATGCGACAATTGTTATTTCTTAAATTTTAAAAAATTGTTCACAAATCTCCACCTTAATATTTGTGAACAATGTGGATATCATTTGAAAATGAGTAGTTCAGATAGAATTGAACTTCTGATTGATCCGGGGACTTGGAATCCTATGGATGAAGATATGGTTTCTGTAGATCCCCTCGAATTTCATTCGGAGGAGGAACCTTATAAGGATCGTATTAATTCTTATCAAAGACAGACAGGGTTAACTGAAGCTGTTCAAACAGGTATAGGTCAACTATACGGTATTCCCGTAGCAATTGGGGTTATGGATTTTGAGTTTATGGGAGGTAGTATGGGATCGGTAGTCGGGGAAAAAATAACCCGGTTGATTGAATATGCTAGTAATAAATTACTGCCCCTTATTATAGTATGTGCGTCTGGAGGAGCACGCATGCAAGAAGGAAGCTTGAGCTTAATGCAAATGGCTAAAATAGCATCTGTTTTATATGATTATCAATCAAATAAAAGGTTATTCTATGTATCAATTCTTACATCTCCTACGACAGGTGGGGTAACAGCCAGTTTTGGGATGTTGGGGGATATAATTATTGCCGAACCCAACGCCTACATTGCATTTGCGGGTAAAAGAGTAATTGAACAAACATTGAATAAGACAGTACCTGAGGGTTCACAAGCAGCCGAATATTTATTCCATAAGGGTTTATTTGATCCAATCGTACCACGCAATCTTTTAAAAGGCGTTCTAAGTGAGTTATTTCAGCTGCACGCCTTTTTTCCTGTAAAAAAAAAGAAATAAAGTCGAGAATTAAAGTCAATTCTTTGCTTTGTCCAAAAGTTTTTTATTAGAATAAAAAAAAATGCGATTTTTAGATTAATATAGCTATATGTAGAAAGCTTCTTTTTTTTACTTCTACATTCTTTGCACTTTTTATATACTATATTCACTTCTAAAGAATAGATATAAGAATTAATTAATTAGAATTCTAATTAATTAATTAATATAATAACATAATAACAACAAAAATATAACAAACAGGTACAATTATAGTAGATCGAGGTACCCATTCTATGACAACTATTAACTTTCCCTCTATTCTTGTGCCTTTAGTAGGCCTAGTATTTCCGGCAATTGCAATGTCTTCTTTATTTCTTCATGTTCAAAAAAACAAGATTGTTTAAGCCCTGTGGCCAAAATCTATGTTTTAAAAACTTAGGCTTGAATCCTAACACATATATCTATTTAGCAGAATCATATCATATACTACGTGATTTTTTACGAGCATAACAGAAAGAGCCCTTATACATGTAGAAACATAGTATATAGGGGTAGAGTTTTTCTAACTAATTGGGTGAATTACTGGTAAACTAAAAAAAAAAGATAAAAAAAGGTAAAGTTTCACATCAGATTATAATACTAGTTGATGAGAGTTACATCGAAAACACAAAAAAGTAAGGAAAGTACATTTACTTTGGTGTCTTCTTTTAATTTTAATTAAATGGAATCAGATCTATTATGAATTGTCGATCAGAACGTATATGGATAGAACTTATAACAGGATCTCGAAAAATAAGTAATTTAGGCTGGGCCATTATCCTTTTTATAGGTTCATTAGGATTCGTATTGGTTGGAATTTCTAGTTATCTCGGTAGGAATTTTATATCCTTATTTCCCCCCCAGCAAATTCTTTTTTTTCCACAAGGGATCGTGATGTCTTTCTATGGAATCGCCGGCCTCTTTATTAGCTCCTATTTGTGGTGTACAATTTCGTTGAATGTAGGTAGTGGTTATGATTTTTTCGATAAAAAAGAAGGAATAGTATGTATTTTTCGTTGGGGATTTCCTGGAAAAAACCGTCGCATCTGTCTCCGATTTCTTATAAAAGATATTCAGTCTATTAGAATAGAATTTAAAGAGGGCATTTATACTCGTCGTGTCCTTTATCTGGAAATAAGAGGCCAGGGGGCCATTCCTTTGACCCGTACGGATGAAAATTTGACTCCACGAGAAATTGAACAAAAAGCTGCTGAATTGGCCTATTTCTTGCGTGTACCAATTGAAGTATTTTGAAATGATAAATACTTTCTTTCTTAACTCGGAGTAAAATAAAAAATCTACAATACTCTTTTTAAAACTTAAAAAAAAGAGACTAAATGCATGGATTAGCTACTTGTAATAGACTTCATGTTTGATAGAACTACTAGATCTAGATAGAGTCGATGAATGCGACGAGTTCATAAACAAATTAGAGATGAAAAATTTGGAAAAAAAGAAAAAATTTATTACTTTTCTATATCTTGTATCTATAGTCTTTTTACCTTGTTGGATCGCGCTATCATGTCAAAAAAGTCTGGAATCCTGGGTTACTAATTGGTGGAATACTAAGAAATTGGAAACTTTTTTGAATGATATTCAAGAAAAGAGTTTTCTAGAAAAATTCATGGAATTAGAAGAGCTGCGCTTGTTGGACGAAATGGTAAAGGAATACCCGGAAACGCATCTACAAAAACCTCGTATCGGAATCCACAACGAAACGATTCAATTTATCAAGATGTATAATGAGGATTGTATCCGTATGATTTTCCAATTCTCGACAAATATAATATGTTTCTTTATTCTAAGCAGTTTTTCTATTCTGGCGAATAAAGAACTTATTCTTATTAATTCTTGGGTTCAGGAATTCCTATATAACTTAAGTGACACAATAAAAGCTTTTTCTATTCTGTTATTAACGGATTTATGTATTGGATTTCATTCGCCCCACGGTTGGGAACTAATGATTGGCTCTATCTACAAAGATTTTGGATTTGCTCATAATGATCAAATTATATCGGGTCTTGTTTCCACTTTTCCAGTCATTCTTGATACAATTTTTAAATATTTGATTTTCCACTATTTAAATCGTGTATCCCCATCACTTGTAGTGATTTATCATTCACTGAATGACTAAAAAGAAAAAATATAATAAGGATATAAATAAAATTCTAATTTTAAATTAGAATGTTTCTTTTTTTTTACATAAACATAAGCAAACCATTCAAAATCATACTTTATCTTTCCATTTTTAACCATCCAAGGCGGGCCGATCTTTCTATATTCCAGTAATATTCTTTCTTATTTCATTAAATTAAGTTTAAAGAAGTAAATAGCAGAATCGCGGATAGGAAACTATACTAGCAACCTACCCAATTTATTGTAGAAATTTTCGGGATAAATGATTGGACCATGCAAATGCAAACTATAAAGACTTTTTCTTGGATAAAAGAACAGATTACTCGATTCATTTCCGTCTCGTTCATGATATATATAATGACTAAGCCCTTCAGTTCAAATGCGTATCCCATTTTTGCCCAGCAAGGCTATGAAAATCCGCGAGAAGCGACTGGGCGCATTGTATGTGCCAATTGCCATTTAGCTAACAAGCCCGTGGATATTGAGGTTCCCCAAGCGATTATTCCGGATACTGTATTTGAAGCAGTTGTTAGAATTCCTTATGATATGCAATTAAAACAAGTTCTTGCTAACGGCAAGAAAGGGGGATTGAATGTCGGGGCTGTTCTTATTTTACCTGAGGGATTTGAATTAGCCCCAGCCGATCGTATTTCTCCAGAGATGAAAGAAAAGGTCGGAAATCTTTCTTTTCAGAGTTACCGTCCTAATAAAAAAAATATTATTGTGATAGGTCCTGTTACTGGTCAAAAATATAGTGAAATCACCTTTCCTATTCTTTCCCCGGACCCTGCTACTAAGAAAGATATTTACTTTTTAAAATATCCGATATATGTAGGTGGTAACAGAGGGAGGGGTCAGATTTATCCTGACGGAAGCAAGAGTAATAATACAGTTTATAATGCCACAGCAACGGGTATAGTAAAGAAAATTTTACGAAAAGAAAAAGGCGGATACGAAATAAGCATAGCGGATGCCTTGGATGGACGTGAAGTGGTTGATATTATCCCTCCAGGACCAGAGCTTCTTGTTTCAGAGGGTGAATCTATCAAACTTGATCAACCATTAACGAGTAATCCTAATGTGGGTGGATTTGGTCAGGGAGACGCAGAAATAGTCCTTCAAGACCCATTACGCGTACAAGGTCTTTTGTTCTTCTTTGCATCTGTTATTTTGGCACAAATTTTTTTGGTTCTTAAAAAGAAACAGTTTGAGAAAGTTCAATTGTCCGAAATGAATTTCTAGATTCGTGGAATTATCAACATACAGATCGTAACAAAAAGATAATTCGTATTGACAATTCTTTGACAATTTGAGACGACCAATAAAAAATTATTAAAAAGTTTATTTTTGTCTACATTTACAATAAGTCTGAAATTTTTACTTTAATAATACATTACATTATTATTATTAGTTATAATATAACTATCGCGAAGAAAACTATTTGACTTTTTCACCCTTTTCAATCGAAATTGGAATGATGTTACTATTATTATCATATATCATATTTCAATGTCATAGAGTGGATCAAAAGGTTTTTATTCCAGAATAAAATTTGACTAGATACTAGCCTAAGCAGAGAATATAACGAAAAAAGAAAAATGAAAGGAAAATTTATTCTAGGGGATTCCTTGCCTTCCTGGTCTTCGACACACGACAAGGCATTTTAAGCTTATTAATAAGCATACTTTACTTGTCGTGTGTCAAAATAATAATGAGTAATGAGTCTTGATTACATTCGTCAAAGATTTAGGAAGAATTTTTCTTTTTTCGTTATTTAACCTTTTTTTAGATTTATTAGTTATTTATTATTATTGGTAAACGTATAATTGAAATTTAAAGGAGTGGACAAATTGAGGAAATCAAATTTATTGAACAAATGAAACTTCTTGCAGTTTATTTAATCTATAAAAATAGAGAGTCTATTGTGTCATTGACTAAATTAAAATATTCCCTTTTTTCGAACAATTTACGAAGGGTCAATTACGTACTATCGAGGAATAGATGTTCTGAATGACCAAATCTATATCTCTTAAAAAAAATAAAGGGGGCTCTTTTCTCATTTATACGAAAGTATTTTTTATGATTTATGATATTTTAATTCTTAATTTAATGGGACCTTCCCCTTCGTTGTTTGTCTAAGTCGAGGGGGAAGGAAGGTCCCGTTGAGTTCTTAGACTTTCATATCTATTCCTCGGTTCATCCAATTACTATAGCGATGAGCCCAATCCAGAATATGAACCATAAAAGAAAATACCTATTAAACCGATCACAAGAATACCAGCTACAGTACCTATTATCCAAAGAGGAATCCTTCCAGTAGTATCGGCCATTTAACCCACTTCCCTCCACATTTCATCAAGTGGTCGTGCTAGAGACATAAACAGTCATTGATAATTATGAAACGAGGGCCTTCCGAATGAGATAAGAGAGTTTCAACTCTATTCTAATTCTATATATTTAATGTTGCTTTGGTTCTTTTTATTTAATTGTTAATTGAAAAAA